ATTAATTGCGACTTCCTCAGTGTTAGTAATTAGTGTACCCCTTGTATTTGCTTCTCCTGATGGTTGGTCAAATAATAAAAACGTTGTATTTTCCGGTACATCATTATGGATTGGACTAGTCTTTCTGGTAGCTATTCTGAATTCTCTCATTTCTTAAATTTGTTTAGTATTTAGTAGCCCGATACAAAATAAATAAAAAGGCCATTTCTTCGAAAAAATTGGAATTGTGAGACGCATTAAAATGCAATTTGCGTTCCGAATTGCTACCTCTTCTCTTTCATTATTATGAAATTCCATTGCCATTAGAATATTGATTGACAGACAATTAAAAAAAAGAAAACTCTAATATAATAGAAAATGAAACGGTCGACCCAGACATAGACGGTCGACCCAGGCGGATATACCCTATAAAATATATCCCGTAGCGAGCGTAGTTCAATGGTAAAACATCTCCTTGCCAAGGAGAAGATACGGGTTCGATTCCCGCCGCTCGCCAGCTTAATTTAGTAAGGTACTATGATAAAAAATTTAGTCTAGTTGACTACTTAACTACTTATATTAAATTAAGTAGGTGTTAGTCTAGTACCGTATCCCTTACTATCTTACCCTTCTTTTGCACCCCACTCAAAAAAAGGGGCTCCGGAGGCGGGAATCGAACTCGCCAACAGGGCTCCCTAAATTGGGGATTCACCGAGACAAACAACTGGCAAACTCCTTTTAAAGGGAAGGGAGGTAGACTGTGCCTTTCTTTCATTTCTTTTTTCTTTTCTGCAGGGTAGGAAGGAGCCTTGAGAGTTCTTCTTGTAGGGGCAAGTGACTTCGCAAACTGCTCCATTTGGCCCTTTAGGGCCGGGAACTAATGAATAAAAAAGGGTTGGATACCGCCCAGCCCTCTACTCTATACAAATAGAATAGTCCTTTTATACAGACTGCTAAGTGCGGAGACGGGAATCGAACCCGTGACCTCAAGGTTATGAGCCTCGTGAGCTACCAAACTGCTCTACTCCGCTCTGGAGGGACGGAAACTGGTGGACGAAAAAGGTTGAATACAGGACTCTACCATGTCTAGACAAATAGAATAGTCCTTTTATACAGAATGGAGCGGGTAGCGGGAATCGAACCCGCATCGTTAGCTTGGAAGGCTAGGGGTTATAGTCGACGTTGGTTGATTAGTTTTAACGTCTCTAATTCAAAACCGAACATGAAATTTTGATTTCATTCGGCTCCTTTATGGATATTCTCACCACTTAACATCTATGTCAGCTTTTCTATCTGAATGGAACCAAAGCTCTCCGCTTTCTAGATGATCCCTATAGAGTAGGAGATAGAAATTCTACTAAATCTATCTAATCTACTTACTTCGTTCCCTAATTTCATTCAAGAGATCCTGAGGAAAAGAATTAGGTTTCCACCGAGCTGAAACAATATGCTGATGGTTCTAGTAAACCAAAACTACCGTTTTTTAGCTATTTGGCTTCCATTTCCTTTTTTAACAAAAGAAGATTTAGTTACGATTGGAAATAAACTTTTTTGTATCTTCATCCATAGATCCTTTACTCATATTTTAAAAATTGGAATACTTAATCCAATGCAAAATTATGCTTCGCGACTCTGTACTCATAATCCAATTTGTATTTTGGATGCAATTTCAATTAGTTTTTGGGTACAAATCGCGAGAATGTATATTCTTCCTCAATATGCTATTGAGAGGAAAAGGATTAAATCCTTTATAAGAACTAAAGTTTTCATCGGAATATAAAAAACTTAAGGACGCCTTAAGTATATCATTTCAAATTCAGTTATTAATAGAACGAATCACACTTTTACCACTAAACTATACCCGCTACATGTAGATTATGATACCAACGCTACCCTTTGTCAAGGGTAGCCATTCGAGAAGGAGGCTAATTCCCCCTTATTGAATCAAATGGAGAAGGTTCATGACAGTGAGCTGTTGGTACTTCGATCGCGGGCCTTTACTTTAGCTTTAGGGTTTAGATAGCCCCTCTGGGATGTAAAATATATCTCTTCTCACCATCCCCATAGTGTATGAGACAAATGTATGCATTTCGATTAGGTTCGTATTCTACGGTTACGACTACAATGATCATTATTTGTTTTGCGAGGACGTAAGTGTGCCAGACTGCTCTAAGGAATAGTTTGATTATTCCTACAATATACACTAGGAGATATAGGGAGCAGCACTGCCCCCATAAATCCCTTTCTTCCTTTTCTTTTTTGTTCAATTCTGAACAAAGAAATTGGGGAAGATGTTTTCTTTCTTCCCCCACTTATCATGAAGTCCGAGCCCTAGAGAAAGAGTGAGATGCATTTTAAAAATTCATCATAGACTTTCCCTATGGCTTGAGAGAAGCAAGAAACAAAGAGTCGTAACTTAAACGGAGAAGCGGACAGGACCCGACGGATTTACCTGATGTAAAGAAGATCCTAAATGTCTCTGGTTAGTCGATCCTCTCCATTTACCAATTTCTTCTCCTCTTTTCCACTCAATTCTAGTTTATTAGATTCTTGTTTAAAAGAATCAAAGAAGATGAATAGAACTAAGAACACATAAAAAAGAGCATAGAGGACCAAGACCATTACCAAATGTTCCTCCCAAGAATCATATTGGGTATCTGTTCCCTTCCTTTTCCCGCTAGGATCGGGAATCTTATATTTTCCATATCCATATACCATCGAACCTTTAGGGTTCCAGAATCCTCCTTTTTTCCTAATCTTCGGAAACAGAAAACCCATAGCCAGGAGGAGTTAGGTATGTAGGGTATGGTTTATTATTTTTTGTTGGGCAGGCAGTAGAATAATTTTTATACTCTGCAGTATAAATTCGACTGCCCACTTTTTACAAGCAAATTGTTGCTAAAACTCCAACATAGTTTGTTCAAAATGCACCAACCAGAATCCTTTGAGAATATTCAAGTACCCCCCTTCCTTGGAAGGGGTACCTGTTAAAAATCGCTTCAACAAATCCGTCCAAAACTTTTTAAGAAAAATTGAAAAGTTTTGAACTCGAAGGTTTTTCTAAGAGATGCCTGTTAAAAATAGTTTCAATTTCTCACCAAAACAGACAAGAAGTATATCACTGAAAATTAATACCCAACCGTATGGGTATATGAAGAGCGCGAATTCCTTTATACCCTACCCAATTAGAATTAGAAGAAATAAAACATAAATGGAGAAAGTTCTCATCATAAGATCAGCCAATAGAAGAAAAAAGTCCCTAATTCTGCAGAACGTTCTGAGCACGTGAAAAGTCAATAGCCTAAAGATAAAAAAAAACAAAGTCTACCGTTTTTTTAACAGCAGCTCTTATTGCCCCTTTGGCCTTTTTTTTTTTGCCCATTGTTGTATCCGATTCAACAATTGATACATATTTGTTCTCCTCTTCTAAAAAATAGAACTTCTGGGCTTTGGTTTGGTGAGTCGTCCGAGATCATGTTTACATACCTATGAACTTACCCTCTTCAAGTATATCGGATACTAATAATAATTTTTTATTGTGTCAACTCTCTCTTCACGTATTTTATTATATGTATTTTTTTATATAAAAAAAGAAAAAAACCTCTACTTTGTGCAAGTGATAAGAGAGAATATGAAAGATTTTCTTATTTTTCTTGATTTTCTCAAGATTTTGAACTCTCAAGATTTTGAACCTCGCCCTGAATAAACTTCTATATCTCGATATATACATATATAATCTCTACATATATCTCTATATATACATATATTATGTACATTATGCAGTAGACTCATAATGAGAAATCAAAGTGGCTAATTTTTGAATTGAATAAAAAGCCCTTTTAACTCAGTGGTAGAGTAATGCCATGGTAAGGCATAAGTCATCGGTTCAAATCCGATAAAGGGCTTTTTATTTGGTGGTAGAGTAATGCCATGGTAAGACGTAAGTCATCGGTTCGAATCCGATAAAGTACTTTTCTACTAAATTTATTATTTATTCACTTTTTTTTCTTTGTTTTTGAAAATTTCTCTATTTTTTCTTGAATTTTATGACTTAGTGTGGGATGCATGCATTTTTGGTCTGAACGCTAAACGAAGCACGGGGTGGAAATTACAAAAAAGAAATCAAATTGGACTCTTTTTCCTGTTAGATCAATCAAATCACTACCTGTACTGAACTAATCTAGAATCCCTTTTATTAATCTATTCTTATTCTATACCCTTTAAATGAATTTCCCTAAAAAGTAGGGAATGATCCGTGAATTAACCTAACCATCAACTAAAAAAAATCCTATGAAAGCATAACAGAAAAGTAGGAAAGACTCTTTGCTTTGGATCTAGTTATACTCTTCGAGTATATTGACAATTCCAAAAAACTGCTCATACTATCATTATAGTATAATGACGAGCGGTTGTATATGGCCCTATCGTCTAGTGAAGTGATGCCCCTATCGTCTAGTGGTTCAGGACATCTCTCTTTCAAGGAGGCAGCGGGGATTCGACTTCCCCTGGGGGTAGGGAGTATTATGAAAGGAGGTTAATCATAGATTCTAAAAAACCCTAGAATAAATTCTTCCTGGGTCGATGCCCGAGCGGTTAATGGGGACGGACTGTAAATTCGTTGACGATATGTCTACGCTGGTTCAAATCCAGCTCGGCCCAAAAATCTAGGGCTTCGTGAATATGAACTAAATCCATTTGTTTTTCTTCCATAAAATAAAATGTCTGATCCATAGAAATAAAGGATAAAGCGAAAGGGGGAAATTTCTTTCTAATCCATATCTCTCTCATTCCTTTTTTACAAACAAAAGAGTTTTTCTTATTGAAATGAAAGGTGGATTATCATCCATTTTTAGCGATAAAAAATCGCGACATACTAGTTATGTCACTCTCACTATACCCACATATGATATGTGGGTATGTAGTATATGATCCGTCTATTTCTTAGAGTACGACAGGCGAATCGAATCTTCTTATGGTTCTATTTAAGAATAGGTATGCCATACACCCCGCGGGGATTGTAGTTCAATTGGTCAGAGCACCGCCCTGTCAAGGCGGAAGCTGCGGGTTCGAGCCCCGTCAGTCCCGAACTAGGGTTCAATGAATGGAGAAATTCATCTTTCCTTTTTCCATGAAAAAGGGGGGGCAGGAGAGAAGATCAAATACCTATGGGGCACCCTTATTTCACTTTTTTTATTTCGCATTTCTCATTAAAGAGGGAGGGGAGGCCTATAGGAATTTTTTTTTTCACTACTCCCGGTTGATAAGGAAAGACATACATATCATACTTGGATTAGTATAATTTAGGATATTACTCTATCCTTATGATGATACCATCCTCATCTTAACTTCCTATTCGACTCTTATGGAATAGAGTACCGGTATTTTACCGAAATCCATACATAAATCGTATTCGTTTTTTCTTAGACATAGACAGTGAATTTAATTGAATATAATTAGTACTTTACTTTTTGGATTAAACCAGGCCCCCTCCATTTTGTAGTTCCAACTTTGTTTGTGTATGTTCAATGACTAATTGGAAAGAATCTATCTCATTTTCATTCCATTTGCGGACTCCTTATTTTATGGATCTGTTCTCATCTTTAGACCCCAAAAGTGGATATTGATAGTAACTTAATAAAATAAAAGAAAAACCAAGCAAAGCAAACGCCCTTTTTCCTAAATTAATTAAAATATTCGATTTTTTTTTATTTAAGCCCTCTTTTCTCCATCTCACTTCTACTTCTACTGCTTATTTGGATGTCTATGTGACCCATAGAAAGTCGGTCATATAATACATACATACATAATTGTATGTATAACTATAAGAAAAAGGAAGGGAAATTGGATAAGATAAGAAAGATCGTGGGTTATAGATATAGAAAAGAAAAAGTGGATCTTCCTATGTTATACTATTCCACTCTCAACCATGAATTGATTTGATAGATCCGATATTCATAATATTGAATTGATTCAGTATTATCAGAATGCAAGTCCTCCCCTTGAATTTACAGGATACCCCTTTTTCCTCTCCATGGGATTACATCCCGAGTTATTGTGAAAAAAATAAAGAGGTTATGGAAGTCAATATTCTCGCATTTATTGCTACTGCACTGTTTATTCTAGTTCCTACTGCCTTTTTACTTATTATTTATGTAAAAACAGTCAGCCAAAATGATTAATTGGAATTCCAATTAATCATTGAAGAAATGAAAAAGGGATTAAATAAAATAAAAATCCAAGTCTTAAATGAAAGGATCTGGTTGGAATCATAAAGTGTGGTAGAAAGAACTACATATAGTTTTTTCTACGACACTTTAGAGTCTTTCTATTATATTATCTTGAATCTACATAGAATAGATTAGTAGATTGAAATAGTAGTCTAATTCAATTTCTTTTTTCACTGCATCCACTTAATTTCAATCAAGTCAAAATAAAAAAATCGAAGACAATTCTTCACGAAAGAATCCATGGAGGGAGAGAAAAATAATATGAGAATAGACTATAGTAAAAAGTAAAAGAAAAAAAGTAAAAGGAAAAAACCAGCGAATCTTTCATGCTTAAACATGCGGCGAGATGCTTCAAAAGAGCATAAAAATTATTCTAAGAATAAGAAAAGAATATAAAACAAATGGAAAGTGTGCGATATGTTGTGAATAGCTCCGTGGAAGAAAGTCTAATTTTCTTATGTATAGAACTTTTTTAACCATTCGTCACTTCTAGTAGAAATTTTGAATTGCTGTAATCGCTCTTTCTATTTCTATATAGTAGAATAGAACGACTCTTTCTTACAAGAGTTTCTTACAGGTACAGGAGTGAAACAAAACTAAAGAAAGAGAGAAAGAATCAAGTTTGGCAAAATGATTAATGCAAAACGATCAATTAAAGAAAAAAGTTGATACAACAATTCGACTACTCAATCAATTAGTAGTATCCCTAGAGTCCACTCCTCCCCCATACTACTAGTGAAAGAGAAAATGTAAAGACTACCATTAAAGCAGCCCAAGCGAGACTTACTATATCCATGTAAATTATGTCTCCTATTTCTATGAAGGAATTATTCTACTATTGATCAATAATCATAGTGGAATCAAGGGTACAGAGTCAAAAAGGGATTCTGCCCTAACGCTATGGATGAATCAGTTCAAGGAATTTACTCCTAACAAATTCTTATAGGATTTCTGGTAGAATTGGAGAGCATTAAGTATAAATACGATACATAGCCCTTTTCCTTAAAAAGGAGTACGGGGATGATGTCCTGAATAGAAGACGCGGGAATAGGAAGATTTTTTCTTCCTTTTGTTACCCTTTTTTTATAAGCAAAGGACGTCAGAATATACCATAAAATTAGGATAGATAAATATTTATTGGATACCTACCTTGCCTATGTTTATTTTTAACCTAAACCCTACAGCCCTTCTATCATTCTATGAAAGAATGAGGAGACTTTATCCACAACTCCGAAATTGATTTTTGATCAGCCTATTCAATCTGATTCTCGACAGAATCAGTAGCCCTTACTTTAGTGTATGTAGGTAGCATAAGATGTATGATAAATAAAATGTATGATAATTAGGAAGTCTTGATATTCCTTCGTGGAGTCCCTTCTTCAATCTTAGATTGAAAAAAAAAAGAATGCCCCTTAGGGGCCCTTTGGATATCAAGATTTCTGACATCTTAGCCTTGTAATTTTTAATTCTCGAATCGAATCAATTAAGAATCAATTAAAATTAATAAAAGAATAAGGAAACGCAACCTCATCCTTATTGGTAGCCGTTTGGGCCACTACCGACAAAACAAACCCTAGTTTGAGGATAGAACTATGGATTCTCAAAATCCAGTATCGCCAGGCCTAGTTACTCTCTTGCCCCAACTTATGCAGGGTACGAATTTGTTGAGTTCGATCAGTACTATAAGCCTAAGTATTTTATTGATCAGGCGGCACCCAGATTTGAACTGGGGATAAAGGATTTGCAGTCCCCTGCCTTACCGCTTGGCCATGCCGCCAAAAAATCCGATCTAAAATAGAGAAAAGAGCAAGTATTCATCCAGGTTTTCTTACTAAAACCTCCTTTCTTTTATCTTGAATCTAATTCTACTTACTTTTTTCCAATCTTTTTCCAAAAATCTATTCCTGCTTTTTTTGAATCCAGTTTCGATTATTCTCCTCGATGGATTCTATCTTAAAACAAACATTGCTAACACTAGAAAACTTCCCTTTTCTTTCTATTGAGATGAAAAAAGAGAAAAAGTGGATTTCCAGTCACAGGCTGCAAAATTCAGAACAAATTGGAACCATTAACTAGAATTCTATTTTTTTTTTGAATTGCAGTAGTGAACGACTCTTAAATCGGTATTCTCTCCCCCCTTCCTTTTAATGGCATAATAAAATAGAATGAATTTATGCCTAATCCGTGTATAGGTAAACTACAGGTCCGAACAGCATTATTATCCATAATAGCATTATTATCCATGGATCCCCCTTATGTACATATCTCTATGGGGAATCGTGCTTTAATTTTTCATTGCATTAAATATCTTGAATAAAAAAATTGCATTAAATATCTTGAATAAAAAAAAGAAATTTGGTCTGATATAGAGTATGACCTGACCATCTTGGCCCACCCAAGTGAAATTACGATAAAAGCAGGGATATGTGGAGAGGTGGATAACTAGATTGGCATGTACTTAAAAAAAGGACTTACTTTATTTTAGGATTCTACAATGAAATCCTATATTTTCTAGCAATTCTACTACTACGAAACAAAAAAGAACCCTCAAATTCTTATTCTTTTTTGAAATTAAACTAAGCGTGCTATTCTAAATCGAACTAAAGTCAAATTTTCTAGTGCTTATAAATTATTATATTATGGCTTTATCCCATTCATAGAAAGGAGATAAAATGAGAAATCTTTGCCATCCAATCTGATTAGTATCATAAAGTGTAAGTGGCAGAATTTTTTTCTAGGAATGTTTTATCAATTCATTTTCATTCGATTTGTACCCCTGGCAAATTCGAACTTTCGTCGAAATTGTCTCTATTCATATGTATGAAATACATATATGAAATATGTATGTGGAGTTCCCTAGAATTTCATGTGATTCAGTAAACAGAATATGGATTCCATAATTGCTAGATCGATCCATAGGGATTGATGAAGAGTGAGCTGATAATGGAATTTTTCTTCGATAAACAGGAAACTTAAGATTAAGATGCTCCGGAATGGAAATGAGGGAATGTCCACAATACCCGGATTTAGTCAGATCCAATTCGAGGGATTTTGTAGGTTCATTAATCAAGGCTTGGCAGAAGAACTTGAGAAGTTTCCAACAATTAAAGATCCAGATCACGAAATTGCATTTCAATTATTTGCGAAAGGATATCAATTGCTAGAACCCTCGATAAAAGAAAGGGATGCTGTGTATGAATCACTCACCTATTCTTCCGAATTATATGTATCTGCGAGATTAATTTTTGGTTTCGATGTGCAAAAGCAAACCATTTCTATTGGAAACATTCCTATAATGAATTCCTTAGGAACCTTTATAATAAATGGAATATACCGAATTGTGATCAATCAAATATTGCTAAGTCCTGGTATTTACTACCGCTCGGAATTAGACCATAAGGGAATTTCTATCTACACTGGGACTATAATATCAGATTGGGGAGGAAGATCGGAATTAGCAATTGATAAAAAAGAAAGGATATGGGCTCGCGTGAGTAGAAAACAAAAGATATCTATTCTAGTTCTATCATCAGCTATGGGTTCGAATCTAAAAGAAATTCTAGATAATGTTTCCTACCCTGAAATTTTCTTATCTTTCCCGAATGCTAAGGAGAAGAAGAGGATTGAGTCAAAAGAAAAAGCTATTTTGGAGTTTTATCAACAATTTGCTTGTGTAGGTGGGGACCTGGTATTTTCGGAGTCCTTATGTGAGGAATTACAAAAGAAATTTTTTCAACAAAAATGTGAATTAGGAAGGATTGGTCGACGAAATATGAATCGGAGACTGAATCTTGATATACCTCAGAACAATACATTCTTGTTACCACGAGATGTATTGGCCGCTACGGATCATTTGATTGGAATGAAATTTGGAACGGGTATACTTGACGATGACGATATGAATCACTTGAAAAATAAACGTATTCGTTCGGTTGCGGATCTGTTACAAGATCAATTCGGACTGGCTCTTGGTCGTTTACAACATGCGGTTCAAAAAACTATCCGTAGAGTATTCATACGTCAATCGAAACCGACTCCACAAACTTTGGTAACTCCAACTTCAACTTCGATTTTATTAATAACTACTTATGAGACCTTTTTTGGCACATACCCCTTATCTCAAGTTTTTGATCAAACCAATCCATTGACACAAACTGTTCATGGGCGAAAAGTGAGTTGTTTGGGTCCTGGAGGATTGACGGGGAGAACTGCAAGTTTTCGGAGCCGAGATATTCATCCGAGTCACTATGGGCGTATTTGTCCAATTGACACGTCCGAAGGAATCAATGTTGGACTTACTGGATCCTTAGCTATTCATGCGAGAATTGACCACTGGTGGGGGTCCATAGAGAGTCCCTTTTATGAAATATCTGAGAAAGCAAAAGAAAAAAAAGAGAGACAGGTGGTTTATTTATCACCAAATAGAGATGAATATTATATGATAGCAGCAGGAAATTCTTTGTCCTTGAATCAGGGTATTCAGGAAGAACAGGTTGTTCCAGCTAGATACCGTCAAGAATTCCTGACTATTGCATGGGAACAGATTCATGTTAGAAGTATTTTTCCTTTCCAATATTTTTCTATTGGAGGTTCTCTCATTCCTTTTATTGAGCATAATGATGCGAATCGGGCTTTAATGAGTTCTAATATGCAGCGCCAAGCAGTTCCGCTTTCTCGGTCCGAGAAGTGCATTGTTGGAACTGGATTGGAACGCCAAACAGCTCTAGATTCGAGGGTTTCCGTTATAGCCGAACGCGAGGGAAAGATCATTTCTACTGATAGTCACAAGATCCTTTTATCAAGTAGTGGGAAGACTATAAGTATTCCTTTAGTTACCCATCGGCGCTCTAACAAAAATACTTGTATGCACCAAAAACCTCGGGTTCTGCGGGGTAAATCCATTAAAAAAGGACAAATTTTAGCGGAGGGAGCTGCTACAGTTGGTGGGGAACTTGCTTTAGGAAAAAACGTATTAGTAGCTTATATGCCATGGGAAGGTTACAATTTTGAAGACGCAGTACTAATTAGCGAACGTTTGGTATATGAGGATATTTATACTTCTTTTCACATCCGAAAATATGAAATTCAGACGGATACGACAAGCCAAGGCTCCGCTGAAAAAATTACTAAAGAAATACCACATCTAGAAGAACATTTACTCCGCAATTTGGACAGAAATGGAGTTGTTAGGTTGGGATCCTGGGTAGAAACTGGCGATATTTTAGTAGGTAAATTAACGCCTCAGATAGCGAGCGAATCGTCGTATATCGCGGAAGCTGGGTTATTACGGGCCATATTTGGCCTTGAGGTATCCACTTCAAAAGAAACTTCTCTCAAACTACCTATAGGTGGAAGAGGGCGCGTTATCGATGTGAAATGGATCCAGAGGGACCCCCTAGACATAATGGTTCGTGTATATATTTTACAGAAACGCGAAATCAAAGTTGGGGATAAAGTAGCCGGAAGACACGGGAATAAGGGGATCATTTCCAAAATTTTGCCCAGGCAAGATATGCCCTATTTGCAAGATGGAACACCTGTTGATATGGTCTTCAATCCCTTAGGAGTACCCTCACGAATGAATGTGGGACAAATATTTGAAAGCTCGCTCGGATTAGCCGGGGATCTGCTAAAGAAACATTATAGAATAGCACCCTTTGATGAGAGATATGAGCAAGAGGCTTCAAGAAAACTTGTGTTTTCAGAATTATATGAAGCCAGTAAACAAACAAAAAATCCATGGGTATTTGAACCCGAGTACCCGGGAAAAAGCAGAATATTTGATGGAAGAACAGGAGACCCCTTCGAACAACCTGTTCTAATAGGGAAGTCCTATATCTTAAAATTAATTCATCAAGTTGATGAGAAAATCCATGGACGTTCTACTGGGCCCTACTCACTTGTTACACAACAACCCGTTAGAGGAAGAGCCAAGCAAGGGGGACAACGAGTAGGAGAAATGGAAGTTTGGGCTTTAGAAGGATTTGGTGTTGCTCATATTTTACAAGAGATACTTACTTATAAATCTGATCATCTTATAGCTCGCCAAGAAATACTTAATGCTACGATCTGGGGAAAAAGAGTACCTAATCACGAGTATCCTCCAGAATCTTTTCGAGTGCTCGTTCGAGAACTACGATCTTTGGCTCTAGAACTGAATCATTTCCTTGTATCTGAGAAGAACTTCCAGGTTAATAGGGAGGAAGTTTGATCGGAATAAATATAAATTCTTTTCTTATTTATGATTGACCAATATAAACATCAACAACTTCAAATTGGACTCGTTTCCCCTCAACAAATAAAGGCTTGGGCTAACAAAAACCTACCTAATGGGGAAGTCGTTGGCGAAGTCACAAGGCCCTCTACTTTTCATTATAAAACCGATAAACCAGAAAAAGATGGATTGTTTTGCGAAAGAATCTTTGGACCCATAAAAAGCGGAATTTGTGCTTGTGGAAATTCTCGAGCGAGCGGAGCTGAAAACGAAGAGGAAAGATTTTGCCAAAAATGCGGGGTAGAATTTGTTGATTCTCGGATACGAAGATATCAAATGGGATACATCAAACTCGCATGTCCCGCGACTCATGTGTGGTATTTGAAAGGTCTTCCTAGTTATATCGCGAACCTTTTAGATAAACCCCTTAAGAAATTGGAGGGCCTAGTATACGGCGATTTCTCTTTTGCTAGGCCCAGCGCTAAAAAACCTACTTTCTTACGATTACGAGGTTTATTCGAAGATGAAATTGCATCCTGTAACCACAGCATTTCTCCCTTTTTTTCTACCCCAGGCTTTGCAACATTTCGAAATCGGGAAATTGCGACAGGAGCAGGTGCTATTAGAGAACAATTAGCAGATTTGGATTTGCGAATTATTATAGAGAATTCCTTGGTCGAATGGAAGGAATTAGAAGACGAGGGGTATAGTGGAGATGAATGGGAAGATAGAAAAAGACGAATAAGAAAAGTTTTTTTGATTAGACGCATGCAATTGGCGAAACATTTTATTCAAACAAATGTAGAACCAGAATGGATGGTTTTGTGCTTATTACCAGTTCTTCCTCCCGAATTGAGACCCATTGTTTATAGGTCTGGGGATAAAGTAGTGACTTCGGATATTAATGAACTTTATAAGAGAGTTATTCGTCGGAACAACAACCTTGCCTATCTATTAAAAAGAAGTGAATTAGCGCCAGCAGATTTAGTAATGTGCCAGGAAAAATTGGTACAAGAAGCCGTGGATACACTTCTTGATAGTGGGTCCCGCGGGCAACCAACGAGGGATGGTCACAATAAAGTATACAAATCACTTTCAGATGTAATTGAAGGTAAAGAGGGAAGGTTTCGCGAGACTCTGCTTGGAAAACGGGTCGATTACTCGGGGCGTTCTGTCATTGTTGTGGGTCCTTCGCTTTCATTACATCAATGTGGATTACCTCTAGAGATAGCAATAAAGCTTTTTCAGCTATTTGTAATTCGCGATTTAATCACGAAACGCGCTACTTCTAATGTCAGGATTGCTAAAAGGAAAATTTGGGAAAAGGAACCCATTGTATGGGAAATACTTCAAGAAGTTATGCGGGGACATCCTGTACTGTTGAATAGAGCACCTACCCTGCATAGATTAGGCATACAGGCCTTCCAACCTACTTTAGTGGAGGGGCGTACTATTTGTTTACACCCATTAGTGTGTAAGGGTTTCAATGCGGACTTTGATGGGGATCAAATGGCTGTTCATCTACCTTTATCCTTGGAAGCTCAGGCGGAAGCCCGTTTACTTATGTTTTCTCATATGAATCTCCTATCTCCCGCTATTGGGGATCCTATTTGCGTACCGACCCAAGACATGCTTATCGGACTTTATGTATTAACGATTGGAAACCGTCGGGGTATTTGTGCAAATAGATATAATAGTTGCGCAAACTATCCAAATCAAAAAGTAAATTACAATAATAATAATTATAAGTATACAAAAGATAAAGAACCCCATTTTTCTAATTCCTATGATGCACTGGGAGCTTATAGACAGAAACGAATCAGTTTAGACAGTCCCTTGTGGCTCCGATGGAAACTAGATCAACGCGTCATTGGGTCAAGAGAAGTTCCGATTGAAGTTCAATATGAATCTTTGGGGACTTATCATGAGATTTATGCCCACTATCTAATAGTGGGAAATAGAAAAAAAGAAATCCGTTCTATATACATTCGAAGCACTCTTGGTCATATTTCTTTTTATAGAGAAATAGAGGAAGCCATACAAGGATTTAGTCAGGCCTATTCATACACTATCTAAACAAGGAAGTTAGATTCGGCGATGCCCCTCCCTTTCGGGGGGCATTCCGATTTCGCTAGTATCATCATTTTTGCCGCGCGAATCCAGATTGAGATTAAGGAAAGGAAGTTAATTAAATTTTCGAATCACTGACTCAGGCCCATTGTCGAATCCTACTCAGCAATTGTCGAATCCTACTCAGCCGAAAAAGGGGGTACTTATGTATGGCGGAACGGGCCAATCTGGTCTTTCATAATAAAGAGATAGACGGAACTGCTATGAAACGACTTATTAGCAGATTAATAGATCATTTCGGAATGGGATATACATCCCATATACTGGATCAAATAAAGACTCTGGGCTTTCATCAAGCCACTACTACATCGATTTCATTAGGAATCGAGGATCTTTTAACAATACCATCTAAGGGATGGTTAGTGCAAGACGCGGAACAACAGAGTTTTCTTTTGGAGAAACACTATTATTATGGGGCTGTACACGCGGTAGAAAAATTACGCCAATCCGTTGAGATATGGTATGCTACAAGTGAATATTTGAAACAAGAAATGAATTCGAATTTTCGGATAACGGATCCTTCTAATCCAGTCTATCTAATGTCTTTTTCAGGAGCCAGAGGAAATGCATCTCAGGTACACCAATTAGTAGGTATGAGAGGATTAATGGCGGATCCTCAAGGACAAATGATTGATTTACCTATTCAAAGCAATTTACGCGAGGGACTTTCTTTGACAGAATATATAATTTCCTGCTACGGAGCCCGCAAAGGGGTTGTAGATACTGCTGTACGAACAGCGGATGCTGGATATCTTACACGTAGACTTGTTGAAGTAGTTCAACATATTATTGTGCGTAGAAGAGATTGTGGTACTATCCAAGGTATTTCTTTGAGTCCTCAAAATGGGATGACGGAAAAACTTTTTGTCCAAACACTAATTGGTCGTGTATTAGCAGACGATATATATATTGGTTCACGATGCATTGCCGCTCGAAATCAAGATATTGGAATTGGATTAGTCAATCGATTCATAACTGCCTTTCGAGCACAACCATTTCGAGCACAACCAATATATATTAGAACCCCCTTTACTTGCCGGAGCACATCTTGGATCTGTCAATTATGTTATGGTCGGAGTCCCACTCATGGCGATCTGGTCGAATTGGGGGAAGCCGTAGGTATTATTGCAGGTCAATCAATTGGGGAGCCAGGGACTCAACTAACATTAAGAACTTTTCATACTGGCGGAGTATTCACAGGGGGTACTGCCGACCTTGTACGATCCCCTTCGAATGGAAAAATCCAATTCAATGAAGATTTGGTTCACCCCACACGTACCCGTCATGGGCAGCCTGCTTTTCTATGTTATATAGACTTGCATGTAACTATTCAGAGTCAGGATATTCTATATAGTGTGAATATTCCCTCAAAAAGCTTGATTCTAGTGCAAAATGATCAGTATGTAGAATCCGAACAAGTAATTGCGGAGATTCGTGCCGGAACGTCCACTTTGCATTTTAAAGAAAAAGTACAAAAGCATATTTATTCCGAATCAGACGGGGAAATGCACTGGAGTACTGATGTTTACCATGCGCCCGAATATCAATATGGTAATCTTCGTCGATTACCAAAAACAAGCCATTTATGGATATTGTCAGTAAGTATGTGCAGATCCAGTATAGCGTCTTTTTCGCTCCACAAGGATCAAGATCAAATGAATACTTATTCTTTTTCTGTTGACGGAAGATATCTCTTTGACCTCTCAATGGCTAATGATCAAGTAAGACATAGACTGTTGGATACTTTTGGTAAAAAAGATAGGGAAATTCTTGATTATTCAACGCCGGATCGAATCATGTCCAATGGCCATTGGAATTTTGTCTATCCTTCTATTCTTCAAGATAATTCGGATTTGTTGGCGAAAAAGCGAAGAAATGGGTTCGTCATTCCATTACAATATCATCAAGAACAAGAGAAAGAACTAATATCCTGTTTGGGGATTTCGATTGAAATACCCTTTATGGGTGTTTTACGTAGAAATACTATTTTTGCTTATTTTGACGATCCACGATACAGAAAAGATAAAAAGGGTTCAGGAATTGTTAAATTTAGATATAGGACCCTAGAGGACGAATATAGGACTCGAGAGGAAGACTCAGAGGACGAATATGGGAGCCCAGAGAACGAATATAGGACCCGAGAGGAAGAATATGAAACCCTAGAAGACGAATATAGGACTCGAGAGGACGAATATGAAACCCTAGAAGATGAATATGGGATCCTAGAGGACGAATATGAAGCCCTAGAAGACGAATATGGGATCCTAGAGGATGAATATAGGACTGGAGAGAAAGACTCAGAAGACGAATATGGGAGCCCAGAGAACGAATATAGAACCCGAGAGGACGAATATGGAACTCTAGAGGAAGACTCAGAGGACGAATATGGGAGCCCGGAGGAAGGCTCAGAGGACGAATATGGGACTTTAGAGGAAGACTCAGAAGAAGACTCAGAGGACGAATACGGGAGCCCAGAGGAAGATTCCATCTTAAAAAAAGAGGGTTTGATTGAGCATCGAGGAACAAAAGAATTTAGTCTAAAATACCAAAAAGAACTAGATCGGTTTTTTTTCATTCTTCAAGAACTGCATATCTTGCCGAGATCCTCATCCCTAAAGGTACTTGATAATAGTATCATTGGAGTGGATACACAACTCACAAAAAATACAAGAAGTCGACTAGGTGGATTGGTCCGAGTGAAGAGAAAAAAAAGCCATACGGAACTCAAAATCTTTTCCGGAGATATGCATTTTCCTGAAGAGGCGGATAAGATATTAGGTGGTAGTTTGATACCACCAGAAAGAGAAAAGAAAGATTCTAAGGAATCAAAAAAAAGGAAAAATTGGGTCTATGTTCAACGGAAAAAAATTCTCAAGAGCAAGGAAAAGTATTTTGTTTCGGTTCGACCTGCAGTCGCATATGAAATGGACGAAGGGAGAAATTTAGCAACACTTTTCCCGCAAGATCTCTTGCAAGAAGAGGATAATTTCCAACTTCGACTTGTCAATTTTATTTCTCATGAAAATAGCAAGTTAACTCAAAGAATTTATCATACGAATAGTCAATTTGTTCGAACTTGCTTAGTAGTGAATTGGGAACAAGAAGAAAAAGAGGAGGCTCGTGCTTCCCTTGTTGAGGTAAGAGCAAATGATCTGATTCGCGATTTCCTAAGAATTGAGTTAGTCAAGTCCACTATTTCGTATACACGAAGAAGGTATGATAGGACAAGTGCAGGACCGATTCCCAATAATAGGTTAGATCGCACCAATTCCTTTTATTCCAAGGCGAAGATTCAATCACTTAGCCAACATCAAGAAGCTATTGGCACCTTGTTGAATCGAAATAAAGAATACCAATCTTTGATGATTTTGTCGGCATCCAACTGTTCTCGAATTGGTTTATTCAAGAATTCGAAATATCCCAATGCGGTAAAAGAATCGAATCCTAGAATTCCTATTCGAGATATTTTTGGGCCCTTAGCCGCTATTGTACCTAGTATATCGAATTTTTCTTCATCTTACTATTTACTAACGCATAATCAGATCCTGTTAAAAAAATATTTGTTCCTTGACAATTTGAAACAAACCCTCCAAGTACTTCAAGGGCTTAAATACTCTTTAATAGATGAAAATCAAAGGATTTCGAATTTCGATAGTAACATCATGTTGGATCCATTCCATTTGAATTGGCACTTTCTCCATCATGATTCTTGGGAGGAGACATCGGCAATAATTCACCTTGGACAATTTATTTGCGAAAATGTATGTCTATTTAAATCGCACATAAAAAAATCTGGTCAAATTTTCATTGTTAATATTGATTCCTTTGTTATAAGAGCAGCTAAGCCTTATTTGGCCACTACAGGAGCAACTGTTCATGGTCATTATGGAGAAATCCTTTACAAAGGAGATAGGTTAGTTACGTTTATATATGAAAAATCGAGATCTAGTGACATAACGCAAGGTCTTCCAAAAGTAGAACAAATCTTTGAAGCGCGTTCAATTGATTCACTATCGCCGAATCTCGAAAGGAGAATTGAGGATTGGAATGAGCGTATACCAAGAATTCTTGGGGTCCCCTGGGGATTCTTGATTGGAGCTGAGCTAACCATAGCCCAAAGTCGTATCTCTTTGGTTAATAAGATCCAAAAGGTTTATCGATCCCAAGGGGTACAGATCCATAATAGACATATAGAGATTATTATACGCCAAGTAACATCAAAAGTGCGGGTTTCCGAAGATGGAATGTCTAATGTTTTTTCACCTGGGGAATTAATCGGACTATTACGAGCAGAACGAGCAGGACGAGCTTTGGATGAATCGGTCTATTATCGGGCAATCTTATTGGGAATAACAAGGGCTTCCCTGAATACCCAAAGTTTCATATCTGAAGCAAGTTTTCAAGAAACTGCTCGAGTTTTAGCAAAAGCTGCCCTACGAGGTCGTATTGATTGGTTGAAAGGCCTGAAAGAAAACGTAGTTCTGGGGGGGATTATACCTGTTGGTACCGGATTCCAAAAATTTGTGCATCATTCCCCACAAGACAAGAACCTTTATTTCGAAATTCAAAAAAAAAATCTATTCGCGTCGGAAATGAGAGATATTTTGTTTCTCCATACAGAATTAGTTTCTTCTGATTCTGATGTAACAAACAATTTCTATGAGACATCAGAACCCCCATTTATACGATTTAAGGATACATAAAGCAGATTTTTTTATTTAAACTAGACTTTTGACCTTAGAACACTAACAGGTCAGATTTTAGATTTTTATTTTATTTTAATAAGTAAAAGAAGTCAGTTAATTCATTAAGGTTACGTTTATACCATGTATCAATAGCCAATTCTCAGTGGAAGGTTACATCGGAACAATTATTATTTATTTCAAGCTATTTCGGCTCTTTCTTAATTTTCAAAAAAAAAAGAAATAAATTCCGTAATGGAATGGTAGGATGAAAAAAAAAAGAAAAAATCAAAAGGAAGTGTGGAAAAAATGACAAGAAGATATTGGAACATCAATTTGAAAGAGATGATAGAAGCGGGAGTTCATTTTGGTCATGGTATTAAGAAATGGAATCCTAAAATGGCCCCTTACATCTCGGCAAAGCGTAAAGGTACTCATATTACAAATCTCGCTAGAACGGCTCGTTTTTTATCAGAAGCTTGTGATTTAGTTTTTGATGCAGCAAGTCAGGGAAAAAGCTTTTTAATTGTTGGTACCAAAAAAAGAGCAGCGGATTTAGTAGCATCAGCTGCAATAAGGGCTCGTTGTCATTATGTTAATAAAAAGTGGTTCAGTGGTATGTTAACGAATTGGTCGATTACGAAAACTAGACTTTCTCAATTTAGAGACTTAAGAGCAGAAGAAAAGATGGGAAAATTCCACCATCTCCCAAAAAGAGATGTGGCAATCTTGAAGAGAAAATTATCTACCTTGCAAAGATATCTCGGCGGGATCAAATATATGACGAGGTTGCCGGACATTGTGATCGTCCTTGATCAGCAAAAAGAGTATATAGCTCTTCGGGAATGTGCCATTTTGGGGATTCCTACTATTTCTTTAGTCGATACAAATTGTGACCCAGATCTCGCAAATATATCGATTCCAGCCAACGATGACACTATGACTTCAATTCGATTGATTCTTAACAAATTAGTATTTGCAATTTGTGAGGGCCGTTCTCTCTATATAAGAAATCGTTGATTAAGAAGAATAGTTCATTCTTGGGTAACTGCGTAGATTTATGGGATCACTTACTATTCTTTTTTGTTTTGCATAGATAAAAGAAGGGGAATATTGATATATATTAGAGGGTATTGATATATATTATCATCTGATGTGATTTCTTGGTATCCTAAATATAAGATTAATACTTCAAGTTGCTGAGTTGAGAAAGAGATGGTTGAATCAAAAGAATTCCTTTTTTGAAGTTCAATTTTTATCAGAGGACAATATGAATATTATACCATGTTCCGTTAAAACACTCAAGGGGTTATATGATATATCGGGTGTAGAAGTAGGCCAACACTTCTATTGGCAAATAGGAGGTTTCCAAATTCATGCCCAAGTACTCATCACTTCTTGGGTCGTAATTACTATCTTGCTAGGTTCAGTTATCATAGCTGTTCGGAATCCACAAACCATCCCGACCGACGGTCAGAATTTCTTCGAATATGTGCTTGAGTTTATTCGAGACTTGAGCAAAACTCAGATTGGAGAAGAATATGGTCCCTGGGTTCCCTTTATTGGAACTATGTTCCTTTTTATTTTTGTTTCGAATTGGTCGGGTGCTCTTTTACCTTGGAAAATTATACAGTTACCCCATGGGGAATTAGCAGCACCCACGAATGATATAAATACTACTGTTGCTTTAGCTTTACTCACATCAGCGGCATATTTTTATGCGGGTCTTAGCAAAAAAGGATTGAGTTATTTCGAGAAATATATTAAACCAACTCCAATTCTTTTACCAATTAACATCCTAGAAGATTTCACAAAACCATTATCGCTTAGTTTTCGACTTTTCGGGAATATATTGGCGGATGAATTAGTCGTTGTTGTTCTTGTTTCTTTAGTCCCCTTAGTAGTCCCTATACCGGTCATGTTTCTTGGATTATTTACAAGCGGTATTCAAGCTCTTATTTTTGCAACGTTAGCCGCAGCCTATATAGGTGAATCCATGGAAGGTCATCATTGAATTGACTAGTTTTCAAAATAGTCTTTTTTTTTAGCTTAGCTCAATTCATGCATGGTTCCAGATAATCCGCTTGGTTGGAAAACTAAATAGTTAGAAATGCGTATGAATATACAACCTAGAGTTGTAGGAGAGAGAATAGACTATATTACGGAATTGTCAAAGTATATATGCATTAAGGGGGGCGGAGTCAGGCTAGATCTATATCCTTAATGTCTATAAGTCCAGTCATCTTTTGTGCGGGTTTTTAAGGAATGATTTTAGAATCCGATTCATCAATAGAAAATGAGAAAATACGCAAAATAGAAGAAACAAATGTATATGGGATATTATATATTCCTAAGTTAGATTCATTATCTAATCCGATATATCGAATTCCCTCTATATGGAATTGGATTCCATATCCAGTTCTATGCAGCATATTGTTATCAATTGTATATCTTGATTTAATTCCTATTGGATTTGGATTAGGTCGATTTCAATAGGGGTTCTTCCTCTATTTCGTCTTTTATTATGGATTAGATGATAGGGGAAAAAATAGGAACTCAAGGATATCGAAGAGTAAAGAAAGAAGAATGGAATGAAAGAGTGGTTGGTTGGAAAGAAAGAGAAATAGAATAATGAGAATCATATGGATTTACACAAACCTCTAATGATTAGAAACTAAAAATGAGATCTCGAAGTAGTTCGGACAATTCAGATTATCATTTCAATTTGTACTTTTTAGTTACTTCTCCCCAATAGAGCTTAGAAGTAAGAATTTCTTGGTTGATTGTATCCTTAACCATTTCTTTTTTTTTTGACACGAGGAACTCACCATGAATCCACTAATTGCTGCTGCTTCCGTTATTGCTGCTGGATTGGCCGTAGGGCTTGCTTCTATTGGGCCTGGAGTTGGTCAAGGTACTGCTGCAGGACAAGCTGTAGAAGGTATTGCGAGACAGCCAGAAGCAGAAGGTAAAATACGAGGTACTTTATTGCTTAGTCTAGCTTTTATGGAAGCTTTAACAATTTATGGACTAGTTGTGGCACTAGCGCTTTTATTTGCGAACCCTTTTGTTTAATCCTAAAAAAGAAAATGAGTCCTTTAGATTAGATACTTTTTTCTTTTTTAGTAAATTGGTATTTGCTTCTGCAATTCCAATTATATCAATACTTTACTCCTATTTATTACTCCTGGAATTACCTATTTATCGGGACAGACAATACCCCACCCCAGGAAGGGCTGATTTGAGGATGATCAATTTAGAGGATATGCTCGCCTTCTTCCTTCCCGTCCTTAGTTTAGGACAGTGGAAAGTCTTTTTCCTTTTATTTTAGGAATTTTTGGAACATTTCAACAAAGGAGTCTTTCACAGGTCAAACGAGACCTAAGACTTAATCTAAAAGAAATTATTAGATTGAATCTATTTGCATTAAAAAAAATTACATTAAAAAAACCGATCAAAAAAGGGCGAGCGAAGTAAGTGATCGAAAAACTTTGCTCTTTGTTCGTCCTATCTATAAGAGGAGAGCATATGAAAAATGTAACCCATTCTTTCGTTTTTTTAGCTCACTGGCCATCCGCTGGGAGTTTCGGGCTTAATACCGATATTTTAGCAACAAATCTAATAAATCTAACTGTAGTGGTTGGTGTATTGATTTTTTTTGGAAAGGGAGTGTGTGCGAGTTGTCTATTTCAAGAATAGATTGGATCTATCCGGCTGCACTTTAAAATATTTTTTAGTATTTTTTGGATAAATAAGAAAAAGGTGCACGATCTCGACGAATTACTTCTGAATAAATTCAGAAATCATATGGAAGAACCATAGCATTTCGCGACTCATTGGTAAATCAACTTTGATTCTCTATAGACCAATAATGTGAGACCATTAACACGGTTAAAGCTAAACTGCTTGAAGTCCAGGCAAAAAGGGGTACTCTTTCTACAACTATATTAGTATTAGTACCGAAATGCTTTAAACGGGAAATAGCTAATGTAGAATTTATCTGATATAAAACACTCATATCGATAAAATGGTTTGAACTATTTACTAGAAGGGCACCCTGCCCTTTTTTATCCAATGCCGAATCGACGACCTATGTATAAAATAAAAAAAAGAGAAATTTTTTGGATTTGAAGAAAAAAAAAGAATTCTATCAATTTTCATTTTCCATTTATTTAGTTAGTTTTTCTTAATGAAATTGAAATTATTAACTAAAGGGCAAATACAAATAAAGAAACAACTTTGCTGACCATGATAGATTTTTATCTAGGCGGAAGAGTCCTCTTAATATTTATCTAGTCTTATATTCTTAATATGGGTTTCGGTATATTGAAATATAAACAGAAAAGAGAAGATAGAGGATAGGCTCATTACATAAAAAAAAAGATATGGAAATAGCCATAGCAAAAAAAGAAAAAAAAGGAGCGTGAGAGCCAAATGAATCGAAAGATTCATGTTTGGTTCGGGAAGAGATCATAAAAATTGTAAACTTAATAGCAAGATAATCTACTTTCATTAAAAGATTTATTAGATAATCGAAAACAGAGAATCTTGAGTACTATTCGAAATTCGGAAGAATTGCGTAGAGGGACCATTGAGCAGCTCGAAAAAGCTCGGGTTCGATTACAGAAAGTCGAACTAGAAGCGGATGAGTATCGAATGAATGGATACTCTGAGATAGAACGAGAAAAAGAAAATTTGATTAATGCTACTTCTATTAGTTTGGAACAATTAGAAAAGTCTAAAAATGAAATCCTTTATTTTGAAAAACAAAGGGCGATGAATCAGGTCCGACAACGGGTTTTCCAACAGGCCGTACAAGGAGCTCTAGGAACTCTGAATAGTTGTTTGAATACCGAGTTACATTTCCGTACGATTCGTGCTAATATTGGCATTCTAGGGGCCATAGAATCGAAGAAATAATTAAATTAATTAGACCTTGAACTTCTACTTTCGTTTAGAATTTAGGCATTATTTTTCCCCTTGCTTCCGAAAAAAAGAGTCAAGAAACACTAATGGCAACCCTTCGAGTCGACGAAATTCATAAAATTCTCCGCGAACGTATTGAACAATATAATAGGAAAGTAGGGATTGAGAATATCGGTCGCGTAATTCAAGTGGGGGATGGGATTGCTCGTATTATAGGTCTTGGTGGAATAATGTCAGGTGAATTAGTCGAATTTGCAGAAGGGACTAGGGGTATTGCTCTGAATTTGGAATCCAAAAATGTTGGGATTGTATTAATGGGCGATGGGTTGATGATACAAGAGGGAAGTTTTGTAAAAGCAACAGGAAGAATTGCTCAGATACCCGTGAGCGAGGCTTACTTGGGTCGTGTTATAAATGCTCTGGCTAAACCTATTGATGGGAGAGGCGAAATTGTAGCTTCGGAATCTCGCTTAATTGAATCTCCTGCTCCGGGTATAATTTCCAGGCGTTCCGTATATGAACCCCTTCAAACAGGGCTTATTGCTATCGATTCGATGATCCCCATAGGGCGCGGTCAGCGAGAGTTAATTATTGGGGACAGACAGACTGGCAAAACAGCAGTAGCCACAGATACAATTCTCAATCAAAAAGGGCAAGATGTAATATGTGTTTATGTAGCTATCGGTCAAAGAGCATCCTCCGTGGCTCAAGTAGTAACTACTTTCCATGAAGAGGGGGCCATGGAATACACTATTGTAGTAGCTGAAATGGCGGATTCACCTGCTACATTACAATACCTCGCCCCTTATACGGGAGCAGCCCTGGCTGAGTATTTTATGTAT